TCTGATAACCATGTATGTAAAGGAATAATCGATAATTTTACAGCAAAAGCAATAAAAAATCCAATATAGAATATTATTTCTAATGCCAGAGGATACGATTGATTAACTAATGTTTCAAAATTTAATGTTGGTTCATTGGAACCATATAAACCAACACCCAGAGCTCCCAGCAATAGGAAAATGGAACCCCCTGCGGTATACAAAATAAACTTAGTAGCTGAATAGAGACGTTTCTTTCCCCCCCACATAGATAAAAGTAGATAAACAGGAATTAATTCTAATTCCCACATTATGAAAAAAAGTAAAAGGTCTCGGGACGAAAACGATCCTATTTGGCCACTGTACATTGCTAACATCATGAAATAGAATAATCGAGAATTTCGAGTAACCGGCCAAGCCGCTAACGTAGCTAAAGTAGTGATGAATCCCGTCAGTAAAATGGGCCCTATCGAAAGTCCATCTATTCCTAATCTCCAGTGAAAATCAAAAAAATTGATCCATTTATAATCTTCTGCCAGTTGGATTAATGGATCGTCTGGTTGGAAATGATAACAGAATGCGTAGGTTGTTATAAGGAGCTCTAGCATTGAAATACATACTGTATACCACCGGATAACCTTATTTCCTCTATGAGGAAGAAAAAAAATTAAAGAACCTGCAAATAGGGGCAAAACTACAATTGTAGTTAACCAAGGAAAATAATTCATGGTAAAGACAAGATACACTTGATCCAAAAAAAACCCGTACCCTAACTATAGTTAGGGTACGGGTTTTTGTCGGTAAAAAAAATCCAAATAGAATGGATTCAAATGGAGTTTTCTGAAACGTATCAATAAGCTAGACCCATACTGCGAGTTGTTTCAGGCCCTAGATAAACTCGAACACTTAAAAAATCGGTTGGACAGGCAGACTCACATCTCTTACAACCAACACAGTCCTCTGTTCTCGGAGCAGAGGCTATTTGTTTAGCCTTACATCCATCCCACGGTATCATTTCTAATACATCCGTAGGACAAGCTCGTACGCATTGAGTACACCCTATACATGTATCATAAATCTTTACTGAATGTGACATTGAATCTATAATTTTTTTTTTAACTTCATTAAATTTCGATCTAGTTCTAGTTAAAGTAAATGAATCAAATATTCAAATACCAGACGAATCAATGATTTACCAGAATTTTTGAATTAATCTACTTCTGGATTGGATCGGCTTATTAGAAAATAAATAAAAAAAAAAAAGAGGTCCAAAATACTTTATATTTATTACATTTTTGAAAGTATGATTATACCTTAAGGTACCATACTTAGTAATGTAATTTGAATTGATGACTATTAAAATTTTAATTTCTATAATTCTAATATATCTATAATCCGAATATAATAGAATTAAAAAAAAAAAACAACTACTTATTCAATAAATTCGATTGATCGATACGAGTTGATTTTCTGTTACAATAAATTGAGGAAACAATAGCCAGTCCAATAGCAGCTTCAGCGGCTGCGATAGCTATAACAAAAATTGCGAAAATGTTTCCTTTTAATTGGCGACTATCAAAAAAATCAGAAAATGTTACAAAATTTAGATTAACTGCATTCAATAGAAGTTCAAGACACATAAGAGCCCGAACCAAATTTCGGCTCGTGGATAGTCCGTAGATTCCTATAGAAAATAAATAGGCACTCAAAACAAGTACATGTTCGAGCATCATTAACCAACTCCTTATCAATCTCGATTCTTTTCAATATGAACAATAATTAAACCGATTTTATTGACTAGAATATAAGAAGTTCGAATAGAGGAGTTTAATTTAATTTAAGAATAAAAAAATAGTTTGTTTGTTAATAAATCTAACTATCTATAAAGTATTTCGGTTTTATGCATCAATTCGCGAATAAAATTGAATGGAAATGAATAGGATAAAATTTCATTTTTATTTGGATTGGATTGCTAGTTTTAAAAATAAATTATTGACTTATTGGCGAGCCACAGAAATTGCACCTATTAAAGCAACTAAAAGAATTATTGAAATGAGTTCAAATGGAATAAAAAAATCTGTTGATAAATGAATTCCAATTTGTTGACTAGTATTTATCAAATCTTGTTCTAGAATCTGGTTTAATCTTGTAGTCCAAATAATCCCATACCATGACGTATTTAGAATAGTAATAATTAATGAAACAAAAAGACTTGTACAAACCAACGAAATAGCCCCATCCCCAACAGTCCAAAGATGAAAATCTTTGCCATATTCTGGCCCACTCATGAACATTACAGCAAATATTATTAAAACATTTATAGCTCCTACATAAATAAGGAGTTGTGCAGAAGCTACAAAATGCGAGTTTGCTAGAATATAAAATAAAGATATACAAACAAGAACCAATCCCAGTGAAAAGGCAGAAAAAATAGGATTGGTAAATAATACCACTCCGAGACCCCCTAATATAAGACCTGACCCCAGAAAGACTAAAAGAAAATCATGTATTGCTCCAGTTAAATCCATTATATGTAAAATAAGAGATAAAAAAATAGGAATTTTTCATGATCTTATTGACTTGGACAGGAAAAAAGAAGTTCATGCGCTAGTAATTATTGCTAATTAAATGAAATCCTAATTTGATATACATATTAAAGTTATTGGACCCATCGCATTCTTTTTTTATCTGAAAGAGTCGTTCGAAACTAAAACTATTGGAAATCATTACAGTAAACAGATTTTCAATACAAATTAAGTTGTGATTTTCATCAATCAATAGAATAGTGAATAGAATAGTCGGGGTTTGTAATTTTTGACCAAAATAAAAAAATCAACTTTTTGAATTTAAATTTAAAATTAAATAAAAGAACCTTAGTAATTTCTTCCATCACAAGATTTCTCATTTGTTATGAGATTTCTCTTTTGTTTGAGGCGAATTCAAAATTGTTCGAATTGTGTAATCATCCGTTATTGATATTGGTAAACGACCCAGAGCAATTTGATTATAATTTAATTCGTGACGATCATAAGTAGAAAGCTCATATTCTTCAGTCATTGATAAACAATTTGTTGGGCAATACTCAACACAATTACCACAAAATATACAGATTCCGAAATCAATGCTGTAATTAAACAATCGTTTCTTTCGAATATCCGTTTCCAATTTCCAATCAACAGCAGGTAGATCTATAGGACATACACGAACACATACTTCACAAGCAATGCATTTATCAAATTCAAAGTGTATTCGACCACGAAAACGCTCCGATGTGATCAATTTTTCATAAGGGTATTGAATAGTTACGGGTAAACGGTTGGCATGAGATAGGGTAATCATAAAACTTTGACCAATGTACCTTGCCGCCCGTACTGCTTGTTGACCATAATTGATGAACCCAGTTACCATAGGGAACATATAGTAAATATCAATAATAAATTGGATTTTGTTTCTTTCTCTTGTTTGATACAAGTTGTGAATTGAATTTGAATATTTGAATTTGAATTATAGTGAATATCAAATATTCTATTCGATTTTTTTATATAAATTTATAATGAAAGGAGTTGGGAAGAAGTTGTTAATAATAGATTACCTAAAGAAATAGGTAAAAGAAATTTCCATCCAAGATTTAATAATTGGTCCATTCTCAGTCTAGGTAAAGTCCACCTTGTTGTGATAGGAATGAACAAGAACAAAAAAGTTTTCGCTAATGTAATGAAAATACCAATTGTTGTTCCAAAGACTCCATACGCTTTATTTATTTCCAAAAACTCAGGAATCAATATGTATGGAATAGAGAGATTCCAACCACCCAAGTAAAGAACTGTTACAAATAGTGAAGAGACTAGTAGATTTAAATAGGAAGCAACATAAAATAAACCAAATTTGATACCCGAATATTCGGTTTGATAACCTGCTACTAATTCTTCTTCTGCTTCTGGTAAATCAAAAGGCAATCTCTCGCATTCGGCTAGAGAAGAAATTATAAAAACAATAAACCCTATAGGTTGCCGCCACAAATTCCATCCCCAAAAACCATATTTTGACTGCGCCTCAACTATATCAACTGTACTTGAACTGTTAGATAATCATAGTCGATGATAAGATCACTCTTATCATCGCTATTCCAGAACCGTACATGAGATTTTCACCTCATACGGCTCCTCGAGAGCCATAAATAAATCTAGGGACTGATTAGATATTCTTTATTTAATCTTGATATACTTGTAGGATAGATAAAGTTAAAATCAATCGAAAGTTCCTGAATTAGACTAATGGAATTCTGTCTGCTATACTATAAAAAAAGTGCTTCGGAATTGATCTTATCCCTTACTTTAAGTTTAAGAATTTCAATTTTTTTATTGAGTAATAACTTAGATCCTTCAAAAAAAAATACTCTTTATTACCAATATCAATAAATAGTTCACTTTTTTTTTCGATTCCGAAAAAAAAAGAATTAAACATTCATTATTTATGACATGACAAAAATTTCATTTCCATTAATATGGATATCAGATAAAAAAGATTTTTTTTGCAATTCCATACTTTCTTTTCGTTCCTTTACTTTACTTTTATATTAAACCTAAATAAAAGAAAGAAAGGGTAAAGGATTACTTCGTTACTGATAGTTATTCATATAATCGGTGGATAGGATCATACTCTGGATCGGAATTTCATTTTTGGGAGTACTACTTGATCGTTTCTACAAATTTAAAGCCCTAATTAGTATTTCTTTTATGTATAAAAGTCTCTTCGAATAACTTACATAATCTCTATTACGAATCCTTTGTGTACTTTTGTGTTCCTAATCATCCACTCATTTTTTCTCAATCTCTATGGTAATTCATGTATGGGAATACATACAAAAGATAGTAAAAGCTCCATAGAGTTGTTCTTTTCAACCCGCTTCAAGACATGATGACTTATTAACCAATCTTGGGGTAAAGAGTCTTGACTGCTTATGTTTATTTTCGTTTAACCCTTGTACATAGGAAATGAGATTCAATTTTTTTACTGCGAATTTCGAAGCTGTTTTCTTTCACTCATCTAACTATCTAGTTTAGTTTAGCAATCCGGGCTAGTGAATAAAAAAAGAAAGAAAGATATATCTATTTAATACGTTTAATTTTTATTCTTAGAAACCTAAAAAGAAATGGAGGAAGACTTATGTCTCAACGAATCACACGTAGAGATGTTGATAACACACATAGAGTTAATGGTATTTCATAACTAATTGATTGAGCAGCAGCCCGTAGACCACCTAAAAAGGAATATTTATTATTTGATCCATATCCTGACATAAGAAGTCCAATTGGAGCAATACTTGAAACGGCAATCCATAAAAAAACACCAATACTGAGATCGGCTAGAATAAGGCGATAGCCAAAAGGAATTACTGAATAACTTAGTAGAATTGATATGACTGCTATAGAGGGTCCGATACTAAATAAACGTGTATCCCCCCTAGATGGAAGAAGGTTCTCTTTCAAAAGTAATTTTATCCCGTCTGCTAGAGCTTGAAGAATTCCCAAAGGGCCGGCGTATTCAGGTCCAATACGTTGTTGTATACCTGCGGATATTTCTCTTTCTAACCACACAATTACTAGTACACCTGTTGTGATTCCCAATATGAGAATCAAAATAGGGACAAGCATCCATATAGTTTCATAAACCTCTTTTAAGGATTCTAATCTGGAAAAAGACTTGATAGCTTGTACTTCTGTTGTATCAATTATCATTTCAACGATCAACTTCTCCCATAATAATATCTATGCTACCTAGTATCGTCATAATATCAGCCAATTTCATTTTTTTAACTAACTGAGGAAGAATTTGCAAATTGATAAAACCCGGGGAACGAATTTTCCATCTCCAAGGAAAAACACTCTGGTCTCCTATCAAAAATATTCCCAATTCCCCCTTTGGGGCTTCGACTCTTACATAAAGTTCTTGTTTCGACAATTCAAAAGCAGGGGATGGCTTTTTACTAATGAATCGATATTCAAAATCATTCCATTCAGGATATTTTATTCTATTAAGGCGTCGGATTTCTAAATTCTCATAGGGACCCCCTGGAATTCCTTCTAGAGCCTGTTGAATAATTTTGATGGATTCTGCCATTTCACCGATTCGTATTAAATAACGAGCTAATGAATCTCCTTCTTTTTGCCATTGGACTTCCCAATCAAATTCGTCGTAACACTCATAATGATCAACTTTACGAAGATCCCATTGTATTCCGGAAGCTCGTAGCATTGGTCCCGATAAACCCCAATTTATTGCCTCTTCTCCACCAATAATGCCCACTCCTTCAACTCGTTCTAAAAAAATAGGATTTCGTGTAATAAGTTTTTGGTATTCAGCAATCCCTGTTAAAAAATAATCACAAAAATCTAAACATTTATCTATCCATCCATAAGGTAGGTCGGCAGCTACTCCGCCGATACGAAAATAATTATGCATCATTCTCATACCGGTGGCAGCTTCGAATAAATCATATACCAATTCTCTTTCTCTGAAAATATAGAAGAAGGGGGTCTGCGCGCCAATATCTGCCATAAAAGGGCCGAGCCATAACAAATGAGAAGCTATACGACTTAACTCCAGCATAATCACTCTGATATAGCTAGCCCTCTTAGGTACTTGAATATTTCCCAATTGTTCTGGCCCATTTACCGTTATTGCTTCGGTGAACATAGTGGCTAAATAATCCCAACGTGTTACATAAGGCAGATATTGTATAATTGTTCGGTTTTCCGCAATTTTTTCCATCCCTCTGTGTAAATAACCCAATATTGGTTCACAGTCAATAACATCTTCACCGTCTAAAGTAAGGATAAGTCGGAGAACGCCATGCATGGATGGATGGTGAGGACCCATATTGACTATCATGAGGTCTTTTCTTGTAGTTGGTACAGCCATAGGTTTTCCCCGATTCATTATTCAGTTTTCCATGAATTGCTGAAAACAAAAAGAAGTTCATCAAAATTCAAGATCTAATAAATCAAATAATTCAAAACGACTCTTCAAATTAACGTGTTTTTATTTTAGCTTTCAAATGTTCAATTGACTGATTAATTCTTTATAGCGTACTCCATCTTTTTTTAACAAATAAGCCAGTAGTCGTTGCCGTTTTCCTAGAATTTTTCGTAGACCTCTCTGAGATGAATAGTCTTTTTTGTGCAATTCCAAATGTGAAGTAAGTCTTCCTATCTTATTGCTAAAACGGAATACTTGAAATTCAACGGACCCCCTGTTTTCTTCTTTTTCTTCATGCGAAATAACAGATATGAATGATTTTTTTGTCATAAAATTTAAAACTTCTTTTTTTTTACCAAATATGGAATTTTGCCGATCAGTAATAATAATGCCAGCTATTTTTATCTGGTACACATAATAATCAGAATTTTCTTTATTCATTTTGATAAAATGAATAAAGAAAATTCTGTTGATTCATTTCTGGATCTAATTGATACGTTATCGAATTAGTATCATGTATCGAAATTGGACGCTAAGACAAGGCGCGTGCGCATCTATTTATCTACTAGACGATAAGGAATATATAAGATAAATGTATCATAAATGAGTTTTTAATCGTGGATACATACGTATTCTTAACATACTAAAACGACTGCCGTTATTAGTATGGATACAATAACGATTCATACAAGCTAAATCTTCTAATCGATAATTCGGCCAAAGAAAGGATTTGAATTTGATAAGTTTCTTTTTATCTCGATCAAGATCTTTGCTTTTATCAAAAAATTGACTACCGTTTTTTACCCTATTCCCATTGTAAAATACTGGGTTTTTATCCACAACTTTATTATTCCTTGGGTTGAAACAAGTTAGAATTCTCAATTCTCGACGACGTCTAGGTAATAAAATATTTTCAAGAATAAGCAAATCAGAATTGTTTTTGTCTATGTATCTGTATATTTTTTGATTAATTTTGTGTCTACTCCTATGAGCCCGTGAAATACCTATCATTTGATACATAAGAAAATTCCCATTATTTATAGACATAGACGCTGGATATCCTTCAATAATTAATATTCCTTTTTGTAAAAATTTTGATAAAGATGTAGGAGGCTCCTCCTCCGGCAACGGAGGAAGAGCAGGGGTACCTCCACCCGTCTGCCTTCTCATATTAGCATTACGCCAAGTTCTATAAAACGTATACCCATCTCCGGTATACATACGAGTACGAAGCTTAAGTGAAGGATACGAATGTCTAGGAGGCTTATACGACGGCAATTCAATATCTTTTTCTTCAGCTTTTTCTTCAGCTTTTTTTTCAGCTTTTTTTTTCTATTTTTTTATATAATTCCCGAAGTTTTTTAGATGCTTCCTTAGATTTATTATCGAATTCCTGAAAGTCATTATATAATTCCTGAAGTATTTTATATAATTCCTGAAATTTATTATAGAATTCCTGAAGTTTATCATAAAATTCCCCTTTATGTAATTCCCAAAGTTTTTTATATGATTCCCAAAGTTTTATATATAATCCCTTTTTATATAATTCCTGATGTTTTTTATATGATTCCCGAAGTTTATTTTTGCGTAATTTCTTCTTACTATTATACTTTTTACGAAATGGATACGCTCTTTGACGTGCTCGCTCAAATAAGTAGCGTAGTCGCGCAAATACTTGGCGCGCTCGCTCATCAAATCTTATCTTTTTACATGATTGCTTAATATTATTAAAAGACCCTTTTTTTTCTGTAGGACCAACTTCATCATAACTATCAAATTTATTAACAACTTGATAAGGGTCTCGATCAAAAGGCCTATATCCGTCGTGCCAAGGTTTTAGGCGGAAAGGAGAGACTGCCATTATCTGGAAACCGTCTTCTGACCAGTATTCAGGAAGTTTTTCGGTTGAGAATGGAATACCGTTATAGGTACATTTTATATATACTTCGTTCTTCCACTCTTTGAAATCTTGCGACCACTCAGGCCGTTGCAATAATAATATACGGCCAATATTTTTCGCTACTATCAATAAAGGGAATATAATATATTTTCTAAGAATTGCCTGGGCGCCTAGAAGCGCAGCCCTTAGTGGTTGACCGTACGTATACTCCTCCTCCCAGGCTCTTTCGGCCTCCATTATTTGTTCGTCTATTTTTTCCCTTTCGGTCGGTTCGTTTTCCAATTCTTCTATAGTAAGAAGGACATCTTCGAAAGAAGAGTAATAAACCAAACGTTCAAATTCTGAGATTTTTCCCGTATACTCTAGAAAAATTCCTCTAATAAACTCGCAATACTTAAGAAAAGTATAAAACAAAGAATCTATTCTGTTTGTAAAAAATCTGGAATGTGGTTTTTCTAGATATATGGACCAAACACTCGTTTTACATTTTTGAACACGCATGGAACCTTTGATCAATTCTCGACGAAATTGTGATCTTGGTACATAACGTTTGAAATGTAATTTTTTGGATTCTTTTTCATCTGTGTCACTCTCCCCTCCAGAAAGCAAAACAGTTGCACGCCTGCATGGCAGTCCGGCAATATCAGCCTCCACTAACACCGCATCTTTTTCTTGTTTCCGTAATTGTTGTATATTTTTTAGTAGACTGGATGGCCAGACAAGAGTTTTTTTCTCGATTTCTTTTATTTTTCCCTCCCTTTCAATAAAATTTTGATGAAACCCTTTACTTTGAGCCAAGGAATCGTTTATAAAAGACATGAAATACCTAAATTCTGCTATAATTATCGCGTCGGGTCTACATTTTTCTAGGTACCTTTCATTATTTTTTATAAGTTGAGCTTCGGGTGGAAGAAAGAAGAGGTCAGTTAATCTTTTGAAGGGTGTGGGTGCAGGTGGCTTTTTGGGGTGTCCCCGAGAGGATCCCCTTAAGAGGGGATCAGATGTTTTTTGGAAATATTGTATTTTATCTTTTTTTTTATCGGCTAATCGAGTTTTTTTTTCCAATACATTTATCTCTTTAAGCCCTTTTCTGTCTAAAACTGCAATTTCTTTAGAAAATTCAGTGCTTAAGCTGTTCTTTTTTTGTTCATTGGTACGAATCCCATAATTGTACAGTTCATCAGATGATAATTTTTCTGTTGTAGACAAAGAAGTCTTTTTTTGTATCATTCCCGAGAAAGCGGCTAAACTAGGTGGATGTGAAAAAGAAATTCTTTTTTTTCCATCATTTTGATCAGAAGTTGGGATTTTTTTATAGAATGCTTCTTTAAAAACTTTAAAAACTTTAAAAAGTTTAAAAAGGGGAGGAGAAGGCTCTTCCTTGGTAAATTCCCCTTCTTTCGCTAGGCCTATTCTATAAAAATATTCTTCAGCTTTTTTTCGATCTATTTCCACTTCGGCTTCTTTCGGTTTATAAGTCAAAATAGGTAACGGCATTTTGTTAAAAATGAGTAGACATGTAAAAAATACGAGAATACCACCGATTAGACCAAAAGAATTTCTCAAATCGAAGATCAAATTCTGATAAAATCGAAACACATAGAAAAGGTACTTTTTAGGTCTAGCGGGCTTAGTCGATCTAACCAAATAATTTTGCTGTATCCATACTAATACGAATCTAACCGATTTCATGAATAAAATGTGACCAATTAACCAACCAACAAAACTACTTGTTAAAAATAATATCTTGTTGTTGTATCGAAACATATAAACGTTGAGTAATCTGAAAAACATTGTACTTGGGAAAAAAAAGAAATGGCTCAATAATTGAAAAAAGAGATTATTCAGGAATATACATTGAATGCTGAGATTACGCGTACGCATTGAATTTTTGCGAGTAGATTTTTCATCAACAAAAAAGTCTTCGTAACTGTACCACATGTAATGAAGGTAAAGATAAGGTACAGTTATGAAAGTTATTGTACGAGGCCTACTCAATACTAGACGCGTAGGCCTATAATAGATCGATATGAACATCAGGAGCTGTCCTGTAATAAAACCTGTTGATGCGGCTACCTCCTTCTCGATTGCTTCTTCTTCTCCTTCTTCTATAACCTGAAAATGAGCTTGGAGAAGTAAGAGATAAGAAGGGCCTATGGATAATGTGGTCAGAAATCCATAATAGAGTCCGACCACAACGACCGAATTCATTAGCTTCATAGCTAGAGATGTGGAATTGCCTAGTAGAAAAGACGGATAAATCATATAAAACTCCTTTTTTTTTTGTTTCAAATTTTTTGATTCCTACTATAGTAGAATCGTTTTACTTTGTTTACTATAAGATGCGTCATCGTTCCAATTTGTTATAAGATTTTTTTGGGTTAGGCCGACTTCTATTGTTCGTATTTCGATTGTTCGTATTCGACGAAGATTTTTTTTATTTTTTTTTTCTATAAACAAAGTTGAATTCCCGGAATAAAGAGATTTTGCTATTGAAAAAGCTTTTAACGCTGCCCAATATCCCTTTTTTTTCCAAAAATTTTTACGAATATGCTTTTTGGAAATAGAAGTACGTTTTTTTGGAACTGCCATTTAAAATGGATTACTCATTGTTGTAGTTGGATGTGAAAAACATCTATTGGTCAAACGAATCTTTGTTTACTATATAATTAATTATCCATGTATTTTTTAGATTCTATACCATACAGGGCCTTTTAGTCAAATTTTTCATTATAGAAAAGCATAATCTAACTAAAAATATATGAAATATATATATATATATATATTAAAATTCCCTAAAATATTCAATTAGGAGAAAAAAAATTTTCTATGGAGTATAATATTTATTTATAATTTAAAATACTTCGTGCGAAATTGATGAATAAATTTAATAAAAATTAAATAATTAATCAAAATTTCTACTTATACTTAAGATCTCTATATATTTTGTATATTTTTGCTGTATTTCATTTAATTTACATGTGCATATTAAGCCACATCGAAAAATTTAAGTTAGCAAATCTTAATTGAAAAGCTTGAATTTTTTCTTTTTTTTTTCGAAAATCTAAATAAATCGAATTTCCAATTTTCAAATTGAAATGATATCCATAATTTAATCCCATAAATTAATTTGTTTAAAGAATCCATAATTTGAGACATTTTAGTGATTTTTTTTTATTCTATGTTATGGTAAAGTAGTAAAGTAAAGTAAAGTAAGAGGTATCATATCCTTTTTTTCTATAAACTATATAAAATATATAACTATAAAAAAAAAAAAGAATATTTTTCTATGTTTTTTTGTTTTTCGTTTGGAACGGAAGACAATCAAATAATTTTTCGTAAAACCAGTTAATAATTATGAATAAACTACTGAATAAACTTATTAAAATAACTAGTTCCTAGTTTTTTGTATTACTTATTTTTTTATTAGATTGTTTATTAGATTTTTAGTAGATCTTCTGATTCATACTATTTTTTAGTCTAATTTTTTTATCTTTATTATATATATTATAAATAACTTAACTGTAAATGAAAGTAGAATTTTTTTTGATTCCTACTTCAGAGACTTCAACATTTTACATTTACTTAAATAATTAAGGATTTACTTTTACTAACAAATTAATTATTTGACCAATTAGAACTT